GCGGATGTAGCCAAGTGGATCAAGGCAGTGGATTGTGAATCCACCATGCGCGGGTTCAATTCCCGTCGTTCGCCCATAAATCTATTCAATCTAGATTCTAATATAATTCATAATATTTATTTTTATATAAATATATAATAACAAATTACTAAAAAGATTAATAAAAAAAAGAAAATATACGAAGAAATTCGTCCACCCCCCACATATTTGATAGCTTCTCCCATAAAAAAACTTGAAATACCAACTCCATTTGGAATTCCATCAATTATTTGTCTATCAAAAAAATAATTGAATTTAGCTAACTTTCTTACACTCGCAATTAAAGATACTTCAAAAAAAGCATCTATATAACCACGATTATATGACCAATCATATATTACATTGATTATCTTATCAGGAATAATTTTTTTAGTAACACTTTTTTGAAATAAATTGAATACGTTCAAGTTTTGTAAAGAAGAAAAAACAGGTTTATAGAGAAAAGACGCTATCAATATTCCGAAAAAAGCTATACTCACCGAAAAAGTTGCATTTGTAAAAAATTCATACCAATCGACAGAATTCTTTGAATTTTGATGTAAAAGGTCTATAGACGGAATTAACAATTTGGATAAGATATCCAAATCTATTCCATCTTGGCTGAAAGAAATTCCAATGGACCCAACGAAGAAAGTAAATAATACTAATACAAGCATAGAAAATAGCATAGTATTGTCAGATTCATGAGGATAAAAAAAGGGAATGTTTTTAGTACCTAAATAGGTACTCTCAACAAAAAGACGTTTTATGCTTTTGACATTTCGATTAATTGTATTCGAATATTTCCTCTTCCGAAAAAAAGAAGTCCTTTCATTATTATTCATTGTTAATAAACCTAATAAATGAATTTTCTTTTTTAATTTCTTTTTTCCTTCTTTGCCCCATAAAGATATTGAATAGAATGAACTATTTTTCTTTCCGTTGAAATTTTGAAAATGAACGTTTAAATATCCTTCAAAAACTAGTAAATAGATTCGAAACATATAAAATGCAGTTAATCCTGCTGTGGAACAAGCTATTATTGCGAAAATCGGTGAATACAACCAACTATCATTAAGAATCTCATCCTTGGACCAAAAACAAGCAAAAGGTGGAATACCACAAAGAGAAAGTGTACCTATTAAAAAAGCGGTTTTTGTAATTGGCGCATGTTTTGTTAAACCGCCCATAAGAACCATATTTTGACTTTTATCTGGAGAATATCCAACAATTGCTTCCATTGAATGGATAATGGATCCAGATCCTAAAAACAACAATGCTTTTGAATAAGCATGAGTAATCAAATGAAATAAAGCGGCTCGATAAGAGCCCATACCTAAAGCTAACATCATATAACCCAATTGAGACATTGTAGAATAGGCCAAATTTTTCTTAATATCTTTTTGAGCAATAGCTAAAGTTGCTCCTAATACTACTGTTATTATACCTATCAAAGCTATTCCACTCATTATGAAGGGTATAACTGTGAAAAGGGGAAGAAGCCGAGCTACAAGAAAAATTCCTGCTGCTACCATAGTAGCAGCGTGTATAAGAGCCGAAATAGGGGTAGGCCCTTCCATAGCATCCGGTAACCAGACATGAAGAGGGAATTGGGCAGATTTCGCAACTGATCCACAAAATAATAAGAAGGCGCAGAAAGTAACAAAAAAAATATTAACCTCATTCTTATAAATCAAGTTATTAAATATTTGAAATAAATCCCGAAATTCCAAACTACCCGTTATCCAATAAAGACCTAAAATTCCTAATAATAAACCAAAATCCCCTACACGATTAGTTACAAATGCTTTTTGACAAGCCTTTGCCGCAATAGGACGTGTAAACCAAAAACCTATTAATAGATAAGAACACATTCCAACCAATTCCCAAAAAATATAAACTTGTATCAAATTGGAACTTGTAACTAATCCCAACATTGAAGTATTAAAAAAACTCAGATAAGTAAAAAATCTCAAATATCCTTGATCATGAGACATATAATTATCACTATAAAAAAGAACCAGAATACCAACAGTAGTGATTAATATTGACATAATAGAAGTAAGTGAATCGAACAAGTAACCAAACTCTAAAGAAATATCATTATTTATAGTCCAAGACCATACATATTGATAGATTGAACTGTTCTGGATTTGATGAATAGATAGATCGATCGAAAAAATCATAACTATTATTAACAATAAAATACTAGGAAAAGCCCACATACGGCGAAGATTTTTTGTTGCCGTGGGAAAAAGTAGAAGTCCTACCCCTATTAAAATAGGAACTGGAAGTGGGAGGAAAGGTATGATCCATGAAAATTGATGTGTATATTCCATACAAAAAAAAAAATAAAGAATAAAAAATATTTTGATTCTTAATGAATTTTCTTTCTTATTCGTTTGTTTTATCTCTTTTGTAAAAGGTTCGGTTAATAAAAAAGTGGATATATAAATAGAATTTGAGATTTTTTTTTAATTTTTCTGAATCGTTGCACAATATTTCCTATATCCCAAAGTACAAAGTAAAAATAGACCCATAACCAAATTAAATTCGAATATATATATTATTATTTTCTATTAAGAATTAAGAAATATTAATTACTATTTAGAATTACTATAGTTAGTAATAATATTTTATATTAAGAAATATTAAATTACTATAAATAATAAATTATATATATATTCTAATAAAAATAAATAAAAACGAAATTTGTAAAATTAAAATTATTATCTTTATTATCTATAGACTGAGGATAAAAAATTACACCAAAACTAAGAACATTCGTTTCTTTTGCTATATGAATGAATCAGAAAAAACATATGAAATGACCCGATAAAATAATCTTATTATTCAGAAAAATTAGTTCATTTTGAACTAATCGATACATTGATACATTACAATTACATTACAATAAAAGGAGATCTAGATATATATGTTTGGAAAGATTTTGAAAAGGTTTCTAATATTCAATGTTTTTACTTTAGATAGAAATAGAAAAAAATAGGAAGGATAGCTAAGACGACATATGGCTAATTAAAGAATATTTCGTTTTCATTTAAAGAACAAATGTCTTTCACATTCAACTATAGCAATAAAAAAATTATATTAATTATATGGCAGTTCCAAAAAAGCGCACTTCTATATCAAAAAAAAAAATTCGTAAGAATTTTTGGAAAAAAAAGGGATATTGGACAGCATTGAAAGCCTTTTCATTAGCGAAATCCATTTTGACAGGGAACTCAAAAAGTTTTTTTTGTAACAAATAAAAATGTTGCAATAATCTGAATTAGCTCGATTCAAAGAGTATTCTTTATATTCTTTATTATTATTAGTATAATAATAATAAAGAATATTTAGTAATATAAGAATATTTCATATTGACCATATATTTAGCATATATTATAATATATGCTGAATATATAATCTAAATTTTTTAGAATCTAGTGTAATAATAATAGATATAGAAATTAACGTTAAGGATTTCATTGAAAAAATGGAAATTCATTTCTTTAGAGTTATAAAATGAATGAAATAATTAAAAAATGAGTCATAAACAACTACAACAAAATGTTTTTTTCATTAATTCCTAGATTGAAGTCAGAACTATCTAGTTTCAGTTTCAACAGTGCTTTTTTTGAATTAGAAAAAGTGTGAACTACGAAAAACCCATTCTCCGTTGTTAAATTTGAAAACTAACACTGGAAATGAAAAAAAACAAGAATACAACTTAACTTCGTATTTAAATCGAAACGTTCTATTTTTTTTTTTTATTTGAATATTTTTTCGATTTTATTACTATACTTCTAGTTTATAGTTAATGTGAATTTATAGTATAGAATTAGAATAATAATAGAATTCTTCAAATTTTTTATTGTTTAGTAAAGAAATGTACTAAATTAATATAATATTCAAATTCCACGTTAATTGATTCTTTGAATCTCGACGATTGACTAATGAATCGGTTATTATGATTTCGAGTAAGCCGCTATGGTGAAATTGGTAGACACGCTGCTCTTAGGAAGCAGTGCTAGAGCATCTCGGTTCGAGTCCGAGTAGCGGCATGGCATCCTATATCTATATTCTAAAAGAATAAGTCCTATAATGAATTCAATTCCCGATTCCTATCCTAGTATTCATACCTTTTTTATTTTCATTATAGATATTTATTTATTTTCATTATATATATATGATATTTTCAACTTTAGAGCATATATTAACTCATATATCGTTTTCGGTCATATCTATTGTAATTTCAATTCATTTAATAACCTTATTAGTCAATGAAATCGTAGAATTATATGATTTGTCCAAAAAAGCCATGACAATAACTTTTTTCTGTGTAACGGGATTGTTAATTACTCGTTGGTTTTTTTCGGGCCATTTACCATTTAGTGATTTATATGAATCCTTAATCTTTCTTTCATGGGGTTTTTCCATTTTTCATATGGTTCCTTTTTTTAAAAAGGATAAAAACCTTTTAAGTACAATAATCGCACCAAGTGTTATTTTTACCCAAGGCTTTGCGACTTCAGGTCTTTTAACCAAAATGCATCAATCCGTAATATTAGTACCCGCTCTACAATCCCATTGGCTAATGATGCACGTCAGTATGATGATATTCGGATATGCAGCTCTTTTATGTGGATCTTTATTATCAGTGGCTATTTTAGTCATTACGTTTCAAGAAAGAATCCAAATTCTTGCTTTTACCAAGAATTTGGATTCTTTAAATAAATCATTTGATTTTGCTGAAATCAAATACATGAATATGAATGAACGAAAGAATGTTTTACGAACAACTTCTTCTTCTAGAAATTATTACAGGTCTCAATTTATTCAACAATTGGATCGTTGGGGTTATCGTATTATTAGTCTAGGTTTTCTCTTTTTAACAATAGGTATTCTTTCAGGAGCAGTATGGGCTAACGAGGCATGGGGATCATATTGGAATTGGGATCCAAAGGAAACTTGGGCCTTTATTACGTGGACCATATTCGCGATTTATTTACATACTAGAAAAACTAAAAAATTAGAAGGTGTAAATTCTTCAATAGTGGCCTCTATAGGATTTCTTATAATTTGGGTATGTTATTTGGGGATCAATCTATTAGGAATAGGACTACATAGTTATGGTTCATTTATATCTAATTGAATTAACAAAATGAGTAACGAACTTAACCTGAGAAATAAAAATATGGAAAGCATATATATACTTTCCATAAATTAAACTTCCCAAAAATCGTCGAGAACCCTTTGAATCATTACATTACTTGATTTTAAGGGTTCTCACAAACAACAAACATATTCGATTACAATTCAATTTTTTTTTTAAGTGAATCTAACATAAAAATCTTTGTCCAAAGGGTTTTTTTCTCTTTTTTATTTATTGGTTTTGTTTTATTCATTTATTCAAGAAAACAAACTATCTATCAAAAATTAGATAGAATAGCTTCAACTTTCTCAACCGAGAATGAGAAAATGAAATCTGGATAAATACCAATACCTATTACGGGTATAAGGATAGAAATAGAAATAAATAATTCTCTCGGCCCAGAATCAAAAAAATAAGAGTTTGGTGTATTAAAAAACTTGTATCCATAAAACATCTGCCGTAAGATAGATAATAAATAAATCGGAGTTAATATCATTCCAATTGCTGTTACAAAAGTAATTAGTATTTTCATCATGAAAAGATATTTTTGACTAGTAATTATTCCAAAAAAAACTATCAATTCTGCAACAAAACCGCTCATGCCCGGTAATGCAAGAGAAGCCATCGATAAGATAGTAAAAATCGTGAATATTTTTGGCATTGGGATAGCCATTCCGCCCATTTCATCAAGATTAAGAAGACGTAGTCTATCATAACTAGTTCCTGCCAAGAAAAAAAGCGCAGCGCCAATAAATCCATGAGATATTATTTGTAAAATGGCCCCGTTGAGCCCAGTATCACTTATGGAACCAATTCCTAGAATAAGGAAACCCATATGAGATACCGAGGAATAAGCTATTCTTTTTTTTAAATTACGTTGACCAAAAGATGTTGAAGCAGCATAGATTATTTGAATAGAACCTAATATCATTAACCAGGGGCAAAATATGGAATGAGCATGGGAAAATAATTCCATATTAATTCGAACCAACCCATATGCTCCCATTTTTAATAAGATTCCGGCTAAAAGCATACAAGTGCTGTAATGTGCCTCTCCGTGGGTATCTGGTAACCATGTATGTAAGGGTATAATCGGCGATTTGACAGCAAAAGCAATAAGAAATGCCGTATAGAATATTATTTCTAGCGCCACAGGATACGATTGATTAGTTAATGTTTCAAAATTTAATGTTGGTTCATTTGAACCATATAAACTGATACCCAGAATTCCCATTAATAAAAAAATAGAACTTCCCGCAGTGTACAAAATAAACTTTGTAGCTGAATACAAACGTTTCTTTCCTCCCCACATGGCTAAAAGTAGATAAACGGGAATTAATTCCAATTCCCACATGATGAAAAAAAGTAAAATGTCTCGAGAAGAAAATAGTCCTATTTGACCGCTATACATTGCTAACATCAGGAAATAGAATAATTGGTATTCTCGAGTAACTGGCTGAGCCGCTAACGTGGCTAAAGTGGTGATAAATCCCGTTAGTAAGATAGGTCCTATAGAGAGTCCATCTATTCCGAAGCTCCAGTAAAAATCAAAAAAATTGATCCATTTATAATTCTCCGTTAGTTGGATTAGTGGATCATCCAATTGGAAATGATAACAAAATGCATAGGTTGTTAGAAGGAGATCAATTAAGCATATACAAATGCTATACCACCTAATTACCTTATTTCCCTTATGAGGAAATAAGAAAATTAAAGAACCCCCGACTATTGGCAAAACTACAACTATTGTTAACCAAGGAAAATAATTCGTGATAAAAATAAGATACACTTGGGCCAGAAAAGCCCGCGCTCAAAATAGAAAAAAATCTTTTCTATTTTATTTTGAGCACGGGTTTTTGCCAGTAAAAAAACGTATTCGTGTGGTGTTTTTTGAAACGTATCAAATCAATAACCTAGACCCATACTTCGAGTTGTTTCATTCCCTAAATAAACTCGAACACTTAAGAAATCCGTCGGACAGGCGGACTCACATCTCTTACAACCAACACAGTCCTCTGTTCTTGGGGCAGAAGCTATTTGCTTAGCTTTACATCCATCCCAAGGTATCATTTCTAATACATCTGTGGGACAGGCTCGGACACATTGAGTACATCCTATACATGTATCATAAATCTTTACTGAATGTGACATTGTATCTATAGTAATTTTTGAACATCAAAAATGAAAATTATCAATCTAGTAAACTCCTAAATGAATCATATATTTATACACCAGATGAATCAATGATTTGTCAGAATTTTGCTAATCAAAATAGACGAGACGTCTAGATAAATTTAAAAGAACGAAGAGAGAAGGACCAGGATACTTTGATTGCTTATTATTTCGTTTTGCAAATGCAAACATGATCATACGTTGTGTAGCATACATGCTAATTTGAATTGATAAATATTACACTATTCAAAATTCTACTTTTGAGTAATTATGATTAATGTTATTTATTCAACAAATTTGATTGATTGATACGGGTTGATTTTCTGTTACGAGAAATTGAAGAAACAATAGCCGGTCCAATAGCTGCTTCAGCGGCTGCAATAGCTATAACAAAAATGGAAAAAATATTTCCTTTTAATTGTCGATTATCAAAAAAATCAGAGAAAGTTACGAGATTTATATTAACTGCATTCAGTATAAGTTCAAGACACATAAGGGCTCTAACCATATTTCGGCTCGTGATCAATCCATAGATACCAATAGAAAATAAATAGGCACTCAAAACAAGTACATGTTCGAGCATCATTGACCAACTCCTTATCAATTTTGATTCATTTCAATATGAACAACAATTCAACAGATTCGATTGACTAAAGAATATAACAAGTCTGGAACAAAAGAATATATTAGCAATCGGCAATAAAAAAAAAATTGAATCTGGATTTATATTGCTAGTTCTCTATTCTCTAAAGATTTATTACTGACGAGCTACGACAATTGCACCTATCAAAGCAACTAAAAGAATTATTGAAATGAGTTCAAATGGAAGAAAAAAATCTGTTGATAAATGAATTCCGATTTGTTGACTAGTACTTATCAAATCTTGCTCAATAATCTGATTTGGTCTTGTAGTCCAAATAATTCCGTACCATGATGTATCTGGAATAGTAGTTATTAGTGAAACAAAAATACTTGTACAAACCATCAAAGTAATTCCATCTCCAACGGTCCAAAGATGAAAATCGTCGTAATATTCTGAACTATTCATGAACATCACAGCAAATATGATTAAAATGTTAATAGCTCCCACATAAATAAGTAGCTGTGATGCAGCTACAAAATGGGAGTTTGATAAAATATAGAATAAAGATATACAAACAAGAACCAGTCCCAACGAAAAAGCAGAAAAAATTGTGTTGGTAAGTAATACTACTCCTAGACTTCCTAATACAAGACCCGATCCCAGAAAGACTAAAAGAAAATCATGTAGCGTTTCAGGCAAATCCATTATATGTAAAAAAAGACAAAGAAATCGAAATTTCATGACCTTATTGATATGACCAGGAAAAAATTTTATATACTTCAATTTCTCTTTGCATTAAAAAAACCCTAGGGAGTTTGAATTGATATAGGTACAGTTATATAATCAATGTCATTCCAGTCTTTATACGAAAGAGTAGTTTGAAACTATACTAAAACGAAAGTATAAAAGTCTATATAACTATTTAATTTAATATTGAAAATTTATATAATATATTTATATTTATATAATATATTTAATTTATATTATCTATTCTTTTGAAAACATAGATTTCTATAATCTAGAATAGAATATCGAATATTTCTAATCTGATATCTAAATATCTAATATTTATTCATTATTTTTATAATATTTTTATTTTATATAATATAATAATATATAATTATTATTATATTATTTATTCTATCTATACATATATATATTTATATTATTATATATGATTTTTTTATTTTTATTAAGAATTGTATTTAATTATAAAATAAAAAATTTTATTTATTAATTTGAATTGTTCGAATTGTATAATCATCAATTACTGACATTGGTAAACGGCCCAAAGCAATTTGATTATAATTCAATTCGTGACGATCATAAGTCGAAAGTTCATATTCTTCAGTCATTGATAAACAATTTGTTGGACAATACTCAATACAGTTACCACAAAAAATACAGATTCCAAAATCAATACTGTAATTAAGCAATCGTTTCTTTCGAATATCAGTTTCCAGTTTCCAATCAACAACGGGTAAATCTATAGGACATACACGAACACATACTTCACAAGCAATGCATTTATCAAATTCAAAATGGATTCGACCGCGGAAACGTTCCGGTGTGATTAATTTTTCATAAGGATATTGAATAGTTACAGGTAAACGATTTGCGTGAGATAAGATAATCATGAAACCTTGACCAATGTACCTTGCAGCTCGGACTGTTTGTTGACCATAATTCATGAACCCAGTTACCATAAGGAACATATCGTAAATATCTATGAATATTTTTGTTTTATTTCTTTCTCTTACATATAGAAGATCAATCTTTTTTTTATAGTGAAAACAATTGAGACGAAGTTGTTAATAATAGATTACCAAGAGAAATAGGTAAAAGAAATTTCCATCCAAGATTTAATAATTGATCCATTCTTAGCCTAGGCAAAGCCCATCTTGTTATGATAGAAAGGAATAAGAAAAAATAAGTTTTAGCTAATGTAATAAAGAGATCAATTGTAGTTCCAAAAACTCCATATGTTTTATTTATTTCAAAAAACTCAGAAACGAATATGTATGGAATAGATATATTGGAACCACCCAAGTAAAGAACTGTGACAAATAATGAAGAGATTAATAGGTTTAAATAGGAAGCAACGTAAAATAAACCAAATTTGATACCGGAATATTCTGTTTGATAACCCGCTACTAATTCTTCTTCTGCTTCTGGTAAATCAAAAGGTAATCTTTCACATTCTGCTAGCGAAGAAATTAAAAAAACGATGAAACCCATAGGTTGACGCCACAAATTCCATCCCCAAAAACCATATTTTGATTGCGCATCAACTATATCAACTGTACTTAAACTGTTAGATAATCCTAGTCGGTGATAACATTACTGTTCTCATCTCTATTACAGAACCGTACATGAGATTTTCACCTCATACGGCTCCTGGAAAGCCTTCAGTAAATCTAAGGACCGGGCCGATTATTGATCTCTTCTTGATATATCCCTAAGAGAGATAAGATTCAAATCTATCGGACGGTTCTGAATTAGACCAATTCAATTCTGTCTGTTAAAAATAACAAATAAAATAAGTAAAGAAAACTCCATTTTAATATTGAAATTTAACTTCTGAATTGATCTCATCCCTTAAAAATCAAATTTTGAATTTGTTGAGTAATAATAGAATTATTCAATAAAATACTCTTTTAGAATTATCAATAACCCTCAGAATTCATTTTCAATTACGAAAAAGAATTACACATTAGTTTCTTAATTTCTTAATTATGACATGAATTGAATCTCCATGAATATGGATATAAGAAATACGAAATCAAAAACGAAAAGGAAATCGCTTTTTCGTTTTTGATTTCTTGTGTTTTTTTCGTTCCTATTCTTCTTTTTTTTTTTTGCTATTAAAAAGGGACTTAAAAAATTTCAAAGGATTTTTTCGTTCCTGATAGTAATTTATTTAATCAGTGGATGGAAGCATACTCTGGATCGGAATTGTGGGGAGTACTGCTTGATTTTTTCTACCAATTTAAAGCCCCAATTAGGATTCTTTTTCTATTATGCGTAAATTCTCTTTTGGATAATTTACAAAATCTGCGTTACTAATCCTTTGTGTATCTTGGTGTTTCTAACCATCCACTCTTTTTTTATTAACCCCTTATTTATTTTATGTTAATGCATCTATGATAATTCATAAAAATGGTAACTAAAACTCAATAAGGTTGGTCTTTTGAGCCCGCTTCAAAACAGGATGACTAATTATCCAATCTTGGGTTAACTCTTCTGTTTATAATTCACTTCATTCTTATACATAGAAAATGAGACTCAATATTTTTACTACCATTTGAAATCATCATACTAACTATTAACTAGAAGTAATATCGTATTCTGAAATTCTATTCAATAGAAGCTGTTTTATTTCACTCATATAACTATCTGATTTAGTTCTTCAATCCTAATTGTTAAATTAAAAATAAATAAAATTAAGATAATGAAAGTATCTATTTAATTTATTCGACTCCTTTCCTATATAGTAGTATAAGTATAAAGAAAGGAGGATAGCAATAGCATCGAATAGCCCTTTCTATTTCAACGAATCGCACGTAGAGATATTGATAAGACACATAGAGTTAATGGTATTTCATAACTAATCGATTGAGCAGCAGCTCGTAGACCACCCAAAAAGGAATATTTATTATTCGACCCATATCCTGACATAAGAAGTCCAATGGGAGCAATACTCGAAATCGCAATCCATAAAAAAACACCTATATTGAAATCAGATAAAATAAAGTTATAGCCAAAAGGAATTACTGAATAGCTTAGTAGAATTGATATAACTGATATGGATGGTCCAATACTGAATAAACGAATATCTCCCCTAGATGGAATAAGATTCTCTTTGAAAAGGAGTTTTGTTCCGTCTGCTAGAGCTTGAAGAACTCCAAAAGGACCGGCGTATTCGGGTCCAATGCGCTGTTGTATCCCTGCAGATATTTCTCTTTCTAACCATACAATTGCTAGTACACTTATTGTGATTCCCAATATCAGAATCAAAATAGGTACAAGTACCCATAGAATTCCATAGACTTCGTTTAAAGATTCCAATCCGGAAAAAGAATGGATATCTTGGATTTCCGTTGTATCTATTATCATTTCAACGATCAATTTCTCCCATAATGATATCTATGCTACCTAGTATTGTCATAATATCAGCCAATTTCATTCTTTTAACTAATTGAGGAAGAATTTGCAAATTGATAAAACCTGGTGGACGAATTTTCCATCTCCAAGGAAAACCATTCTGATCTCCTATTAGAAAAATTCCTAATTCTCCTTTGGGAGCCTCAACTCTTACATAAAGTTCTTGTTTCGGCAATTCAAAAGTCGGAGACGATTTTTTACCAATGAATCGATATTCAAAATCATTCCATTTTGGCTCCTTTTCTCTCTCAAAGCAGCGGATTTCTAAATTTTCATATGGCCCGCCGGGAATTCCTTCCAAAGCCTGCTGAATAATTTTAATGGATTCCGTCATTTCACCAATTCGAACTAAATAACGAGCTAATGAATCTCCTTCTTTTTGCCATTGAACTTCCCAATCAAATTCCTCGTAACATTCATAATTATCTACTTTACGTAGATCCCATTCTATTCCGGAAGCCCGAAGCATCGGTCCTGATAAACCCCAATTTATTACTTCCTCTCTACCAACAACACCTACTCCCTCAACCCGTTCTAAAAAAATTGGATTTCGCGTAATAAGGTTTTGATATTCAACAACCCTTGTTAAAAAATAATTGCAGAAATCAAAACATTTATCTATCCAACCATAAGGTAGATCAGCCGCTACACCTCCGATACGAAAAAAATTATGCATCATTCTCATACCTGTCGCAGCTTCAAATAGATCATATATTAATTCTCTTTCTCTAAAAATATAGAAAAAAGGGGTTTGTGCACCAATATCTGCCATAAAAGGTCCGAGCCATAGTAGATGAGAAGCTATACGACTTAACTCCAACATAATTACTCGGATATAGCTGGCTCTTTTAGGTACTTGAATATTTCCCAATTGTTCCGGTCCGTTTACCGTTATTGCTTCTGTGAACATAGTAGCTAAATAATCCCAACGTGTTACATAAGGCAGATATTGGATAATTGTCCGGTTTTCCGCAATTTTTTCCATCCCTCTGTGTAAATAACCCAATATTGGCTCACAATCAATAACATCTTCACCATCCAGAGTAACAATAAGTCGAAGAACACCATGCATTGATGGGTGCTGAGGCCCCATATTGACTATCATGAGGTCTTTTCTTGTAGCTGGGACATTCATAGGTTTTTCCTCGATTCATTCTTCCATGAATCGTAAAAAAAAAAGTTCATCTAAATTCAGGATCTAATAAATCGAATAATTGAAAATGACTCTTGAAATTAACGAATTTGTGACTCCCTAATACCCAACTGATTTATTAATTTTTTATAACGTATTCGATTTTTCTTTGCCAAATAAGACAGTAGTCGTTGTCGTTTTCCCAGAATTTTACGTAAACCTCTTTGAGATAAATAGTCTTTTCGATGTAATTCAAAATGTGAAGTAAGTCTTCGTATCTTATTAGTGAAATTGATTACTTGAAATTCAACAGATCCAGGGTTTTCTTCTTCTTTTTTGTTTGAAATAACAGGTATAATTGAATTTTTTATCATAAAATAAAATGAAAGCTTTCCTCTCCCCCCCTTTTTGATAGATATTTTTATTGATCAGTAATAGTAATTACACTAATTTTTTATTTTTTATATTATTAATTAAATTATCTTAATTTACTTAATAATTATGAATTTCTTTTTTTTTTTTTCAAATAAAATTAATTACTATGCTTAAGCAATCCAATTCAAATATCTATATACTATACTATATTTATGGATTCACAAAATAAAAAATTCTATTGTATACTTAAAAAAAAAAAAAAAAGACGATTTTTTTGATTCATTTTTCTATCTAAAATCATTGAATTAGTATCAATGATGCGTGTGCGCATTTATAAATATATAATATCTTATCTTCACATATAAGATATGTGAAGATAAGATATTATTCTATTCTAATTCTAAATAGAAGATAAATGGGAAGATTATCAATCAAATTTTCAATCGCGGATACATATGTATCCTTAATATACTGAAACGGCTTCCATTTTGGGTATCAAACCAATAGCGATTTATACAAGCTAAATCTTCTAATCTATAATTTGGCCAAAGAAAGAATTTTAAATTCATTAGTTTTTTTGTTTCTATATCAAGATCTTTATTTTTAGCCAAAACTTGACAGCCAGTATTTAGTTTATTCTCATTGCAATTTATTGTATTTCTAGTATTTCTAGGATTCAAACAAATTAGAATTCTCAATTCTCTACGGCGTCTATTGGACAAAAGATTTTCAGGAACAAGCAAATCAGTATGATTTTTATCTTTATTTTCTGTTATCTTTTGATTTCTTGTTCTTGTAATGTTTTTATCTAAATTCTTTTTATCAACACGACCTTTTTCTGGATTTCTTTTAAAAATTTTGCGCTTATTCTTATGAATCAACGATAGGCTTATGGTTTGGTACATAAAAAATTGTTCATAGTTTTTTCTAGACAGACGAACAGGTTCCAAAGAAAATATTTGTTTTTCAATCAATTCTTCATTGTCGCTACATTCTGTAAGAAGTAAATCCGAATAATTTTGAATTGCCATAGTTTCTAGACTTATTTCTCCCTTTTTTACAGAGTTTATAAAAAAATTTTTTAGATTTTTCAATCTAATCAGGAGACAATAAAATTTGATCTGATTCATTATTCTTTCGTGTAATAAATTATCATTATCAAAGTTCAAATGAAAACCCAAATACTTGTCTAGTAAGAATTCTTGTTCTCCTTTTATATCGTTGAGGTAGTTATTTCGATCTACATCTATGTAATCATCTAGATTTATACTATTCCAACCATTTTCCCAGTATGAGTCTTCATAAGCTTGGTTTAAGAGAGATAGATATCGACCTAATGGACCCGCATCTGCTTCTTCGTTTGCTCCTTTTAGAATGTCGAAGTCGAAATTAAGATATTTTTTCATTTTACTAACATCTTTTACATAAAAAGGGAAAGAAAGGGATTTTATTGGTACGATCCAAGGATTCTTCTTATATGCATCATAAAATATTGATAATTTTGAAAAGAACCAAAATTTCGATTTCGGATTCGATTTCGGATTCGATTTCGGATTCGATTTCGATATAGAACGATTTGGTATTTCTACATTCATTACCATCCAATCAAAATACTTTCTATCCAGATTTTTTTCCATATCTATAATAGCATCTTCTGCTAGATAATTTTTGATAGAGATATCGCCCGTTATATCAAAAAATTCTTTTTTACATGTGTTGTCATTATAAGAAATGGTTTGGTTTTTGTTTGTTTGGAATGGTGATCTATATCCATAAATATATGAATTTTTCTTATCTGCATAATTAAGATATTTATATGACAAAAGATCATATCTATATTGTTTTTTAATTTTTTTTTGAAAATTTAATAAGTCTACTTGTTCGTTTTCGTTTTTGTAAAGAATTAATCGGGTTTTGTCATAGGAATCATAGTTGATTAAATCTTTATTTTGAGCCACACGATGTTTATTGATTCTATTTCTCCAGTTTTGTGGTACTAATCTCGACCATCTGCTCTCAGGTAAATCATATTGATAATGAACCTTTAACCAATTTGTCCATTGATTCATTACAGAATGGGGACGGTTCTTATGTCTTAATTTTGAATTTAATATTCCTTGTATTCTAAAAAAATAATTCTTTATTTCATTCTTAAGAAAAAAAGATCTTTCATGAGATTCAAAAATAGATCTTAACTTATACTTATATCCCTTAATAACTTGGATTTGTGATAATTTAAAAAATACATATGCTTGTGACAAAGAAGATACGTCACAAGAATTCTCTGAATTCGTATTCGTAATATTACAAGATTTGTGTATAATCGACATAAATGGAATTATACTTTGATGTGTTTTATCAATTCTTTCTGCATTTGTTTTTTTATTGGAAATGGATTTAGTTACAATCTTTTTTGTTGATTCAAGAAAAAGTTGTATATTGATCCTAGGAATACCAACGATACATAAAAGGATATCGATGTATACCCTTTCCATGAAAAATTTGAAAAAAGAATATGATTTACGGGTTAATCGAACAATTCTTCTTTGTAATATTTGCAAAATATTTTTTTTTAATTCGAATCTTTTAGCATCATAAGTGGTTTTGTTAGAATTCAAATTTTTCTCTGAAGTTAGAACCCCCCCTTCGTTTGTCATTTTTTCTATTTCTGTTATGATTGTCTTTGTTTTAACATTAAGATCTTTTATCCTTTTTTCTGTGAATGAACTATTTGTCCAATTCATAGAGTTAATTATAACGGGTGATTCGTAAATCATTGGATTATTCTTACTGATTGTTGAATTTTTGTTGTTTTCACCCAATTCAGATATATTTTTGAATCTAAATAGAATACTTTTGATATTCCATTTTTCTATTTCTTTTAAGATAGTTACAAACCATTTTTTTCTTTCATTTAAAACTTTTAGAACTAGAAAAAAACGATTTTTGAAATTTTTTTTCAATTGTTTTTTAATTTTTTTTAAAATGGGACCCAAAAATGAAAATGGATTGGGGAAATAATTATCAAGGTACGATTCCACTAGTGTTCCACAAGCTGTTAAAAACCAGAAGTTTTTTTTTTGAACGTTTTTTTTTTCAGTAGATCTTTTTTTTTTTTCAGTAGATCGTAGCTTAGATTTGTGCCAAGGTTTCAAAACAAAAGGAGATAAGATCCTTATCTGAAGACCCTCTGTGAACCAGTATTGTGGCAATCCTTTGTGGGATACTGGAACGCCCTGATAGGTGCATTTAATATGCACTTCTTTTTTCCAATCTCTAAAATCTTCTGACCATTCGGGATATTGAAATAATAGTATACGAATGATATTTTTTGTTATTATCAATGAAGGTATTATAATATATTTTCTAATAATTGATTGGAATATTATTACAAAGCTTCTAATTATTAGACCATAAAGAATGCTCTCCCAGGCCTCTTCTATTTCTCTCAGTCTTTTTTCGTCGTCGTTTTTTCCTTCCTCTTTTTCATCCTCTTCTAGCCTTTTCTCTAAAGCCAAAAATTCTGAATTGTCTGTACCTTTTTTCCTGAAATATTCTTTCAAAAATATGGATATATCTTCGAAAAGATCAACCAAAAAAAGTTGTTGTGTTTGGTCCAAAAAAAGGGGGGAATTGGCATGTCTTTGAAAGAATTTCCAAGTCACTGTTTTACGCCTTAGAGAGCGCATAGATCCTTTGATTATTTCTCGGGAAAAATCCGGTTCGCGTGAATAATTTAGTAAAAACAATTCGTCCTGATAAATAAGATCACTATCCTCTAATTCATCAGTATTAGAAGGCCCTTGAAGAAAATTATCTGTTTTACTATTAAAAATGACTAGAGGTTGGGCGTATCTGGAACGAATCTGAGGTTCCTGTGATTGTGCTACTCCTTCCGTCAGTTCCTCCAATTCGTCGATTAAGCTGTATGACCACATAGGAACTGTTTTACTTATTTCGTGTATTTTGTGATGGTTTATATCACTTTCAATTGTGTCCAATAATAATTTTTTTTTTCTTTTTTTTTCTTCGGAATATATTTTGACTTGTTCATGTTCTGGAAATAAATAAAGTTTGTCAAAATTAAAACTTGATACTGATTTTTCCGAAAATTTACTTATTAAGTTAAAAAAAAAACCAATTTCATTTAATAATGATTTTCTATCAAATGGATTTATTTTCTGTTCAAATTCGGGATCTGGATAATTACTATTAATAGAAAGAAGGAGACCGTGAATCTTATTGATAAAAATGGAATTTCTTTTGAAAATCTCATTTTCAAATGGTAGTGACCAACTGTTTAGCATTTGTCCACGACCGCATCCATTCAAGAAAGGATCATATATTTGAGTTAAGTATTTTCTTTTCTTCTTATCATTACACAATCTAATTCGGTTTTCTAATACATCCATAGGAAGAAATTGCTTATCTAGAACTTTAGCCCTTTTATAAAATTCATTGCTTAGTTTCTTTCTTTTTTCTTTATTAGTGGAGCTCCAATAATTAGACAATTCATTATAGGAGATTTTATCTCTTGTGAAGAGATCAATTTTTTTTTCCATCATATTAAGAAAAGTAGATAAATTAGGTGGATACGTGAAAGATATTCTTTCTTTTCCATCACTTTGACATATCTGAAAAAAAAATTGTGAATTTTCATTTCTTACGACATTGTCAAAGTGATCATTTTTGATATATCGCAATGGACGATTCCATCGTTCAAAATCGAAAAGAGTCTTTACAAGAGATGGTTGAAAAGGATCAGGCTCCTCTTTCTGGATTTTGTTGAAAGTATCATCATCTTTTTCAGCAAAAAGATAATGAGAAAGATCTTCTTGCATTTCCGAATCTCTTTCACCATCAAATTCTTCATTTTCATTGTTTGATGATTCAAATTCTGATTCAATGTCTATCAAATCGTCATTCAAAAAATAAGGAACCGGTATTCTGCCTAAATAGTGTAAAAAGGTAATAAATGAAAAAAGAACAAATATTTGACCCACATAATTTCGCAATTTTAACAGAATGTACTTATCAAATCGAATAGTTACCTTCGATTTGATCGAATTTATCGAATTATTTTGCTGTAACCAGACTAATATAAATCCAATCAATTTCATCAAAAAGATGTGACCAATTAACCAACCAACAAAACTACTTGTTAAGAATAACAATTTATTGTTGCATCGAAAGAGATAAATGTTCACTAATCTTATTAAAATTGAACTTGGAAAAAGAAGGGGGTTTAATAACTGAAAAAGAAGATTGTTAAAGAATACTTTGTGAATACTAAATTTACGCATTGAATTCGTAATCTTGTATCCAGAATCCAAATAGTAGTGTTTGTCATTTTTGTCTAAGAAATTAAAAAAAAGATATGGTAAAGTTAGGAAAGTTATTGTATGAGGTCTACTCAATGCTAGATGCAAAGGCGCATAATAGATCGATATGAACATCATGAGCTGTCCCGTGATAAACCCAGTTGTTGCTGATACTTGCTTCTCGGTCTCCTCTTCCATAACCCGGGCTCTAATAAGGAAGAGATAAGAGGGCCCTATAGATAATGTGGCCAGAAATCCATAATAAAATCCGACTACAACGACCGAATTCATTATTTTCAGGCATAAAGATACTAGTTGTTGATAAATCATCGCACCCTCCTTTTGTTTTATATTGCAACAATTCAATAAATGTTTTATATTGCAATTCAATAAATATTATAATATGATAATTATATGTATGATTTTGTTATGTTATATTTGTTATGTTATAATATGATAATTATATGTATGATTTTGTTATGTTATATTTGTTATGTTATAATATGATAATTATATGTTATATGTATGATTTTGTTATGTTATATTTGTTATGTTATAATATGATAATTATATGTATGATTTTTCAAATATTTCGATAGATATCGAAATAGAAAGAGGTAGACTAGAAACGACATCTCTTATCTCAATGACACCAAACAAAGATGGGGATATTCACTAAATGGAATTAGTATATGGATGGAATATAATGAAATACAACCGCTTTGAGGTTGAGGTTCCCCGTGAAATCAGGCATGGAATGGAGCCATTCATTAACAAGAAGTTCCACGAGTTATTAAGCAAACTTTATGAGATAGAATTGACCGTTGTTCCTCAGTAGCTCAGTGGTAGAGCGGTCGGCTGTTAACCGATTGGTCGTAGGTTCAAATCCTACTTGGGGAGATTTAACTCCTTCCGAATTAAAGAATTTGGAAGGAAAGGGTTCACTTGTTAAGTAAGAGTAGGTAACGCGTTCCCCCTGTCTTTTTTTCTATTACATTGTATCTCATCGTATCCCATTGCTTAGTATTTGAGACTCGCCGTCAATACCTACGTGTAGGTTCGGGATACTCCTTTGTTCCA